AAAAACAACAAAAACTAGAGCAAACATGTAATAGCGGATTCGGAATTGTAACCAAGCGTCTCCCATGGGTTCTATACCTGATTCATAACTAGAGAGCTTCTCTGGTCCTTCACTAATTGGGGCTAAAATTCCGGAAATTACAAATGCCAAAATAGGAATAGCACCCGATATTATTAGAAATGCCCAGAAAATATCATATTCGTGAAGCAGAAACATAAATGGACTCCTATTAATATAGGTTGAATTATTCGATTTGAATTTCAATTGTAAATTCATCCAGAACTTCTTAAAGGAAAAGGGAATTTTTTTTGATCAAATAAAACTACATAGTTTAGAGTTTGTTTGCGTTTAGAGTTTGTTTACCATGGTGCATGCCTTATTTTCATACAATGGAACCCCACTTACCATTTTTTTTTATTCCATTTAGATATGGTATCGATATAGGATGTTCCCACCCAAAGAAAACTCTCTTACTTTATCCTTTATCTCGGTTTCTCTTTTTAAAAAGTAATTCAATTAAATACAAAAAAATAGTATAATTAGAATACTAATAAATAAGACTAATTATAGCGTAAGAAATCGTATTAGTATAACTATATTTTTCTAGTTCATTTTATATTATAAAAATATAAATATAAAATGCATTAATTTAATTCTTAATCCATTTCCACTTTTTTTTCAATCAAAACAAAAAAAAAGTGGAATGTGTTAGGGCTATACGGACTCGAACCGTAGACCTTCTCGGTAAAACAGATCAAACTAATTATTATCGAAATGATGCGAACGGTTTCAAAGACCCAACATGCATTTTCTTGCATTGGGCTCTTTCATCAACTGATTAATATAAAGATCAGTTAGTCCACCATATTTTTTCTTTTTTACAGGAAGATAATAAGATGGCTCCATGTGTTCTGTGATTCATGATTTGTATTCTGATCTAGGAACAATACCAAAGTGTTTCAAAGAGGGGTTACCTTGACTTAGGTCTGCCTCTGGCCTAGATTAACCTAAGTTAAATGGAATCTCTATCGCTCCGCTACAAGAGTCAAATATGAGACTTCATACACCTTAAAGTTCATAGGATAAAAAGAGGTTCTTTTGAGTCCCTTATACTCATTATGCCTAGCATTGAATGGGCTGGTATTTACCTTATCAATTAGCAAATCAATGGCAGGTTCTATTTCATTTGGCACCTGAATTCGCACTCGAATCGGACCAAATCAAATATTTGTCAGGCTATTGTTCTCTTGTTCCTTCGAATCTATGGAGTAAGACATCGATTTCTCAATAAGATCAATTATGTTCATTGCATAATGGGCCCCTTTGAAAAGCATTGGCGCACGTGTAAACGAGGTGCTCTACCTAACTGAGCTATAGCCCTTGTCATAGACATCTTAACATATAGAGAATTTCTTGTCAAGATCGGATCCCACATGAGAGTTCTTTAATCCGCTTACTGTTAATGGATTGGTATTGCGTAGAAAAAATATTCCACCTATAATCCCCGAGGCGATGGGTCCTTTTTTGTGATGATGAATAACCTACTTAACTCAGTGGTTAGAGTATTGCTTTCATACGGCGGAAGTCATTGGTTCAAATCCAATAGTAGGTAGAACTTATTAGATACCATCAACTCTGGTATCTAATAAGTTTTTCTAGCCATCTTCTTTTTTTTGTTGTATCATCTAGAATTGATTGTATTCAATTGGCAGAATCAAAATATGGTATATAATAAAGAACCTCTAAAGAACTTCTTTTTCTTATTTTTATGTGTGTTTTTTTACTAGTAGGAAATAACATTAACAGCCTCTACTCGTGTCCGAGCTCGTCTGAGAGCTAGATTCGCCTCAATTGCTTGTCTCTTTCCCTGAGCTCCACTCAAGTTAGCTTCAGCTATTTCAAGAGCTTGTTGAGCCTCTTGCGGATCAATGTCAGTACTCATCTCCGCATCATTACCTAAAATGGTGATCTCATTATTACTTATTCTAGCGAAACCACCCATCAAGGCTACCGTTAACCATTGGTCGTTGAGACGTATTCTCAAAAGACCTATATCTACCGCTGTGGCAATAGGGGCGTGGTTTGGTAATACGCCAATTTGTCCACTATTAGTAGATAAAATGATTTCTTTCACTTCTGAATCCAAAATAATTCGATTAGGGGTCAGTACACAAAGATTTAAGGTCATTTCTTCAATTTGCTCTCCCCTTCTAAGTTCATAGCTTTCGCGGTAGCTTCGTCGATGTTACCTACCAAATAAAAGGCCTGCTCGGGAAGACTGTCTAATTCCCCAGAAAGGATCAATCGAAACCCCCTAATTGTTTCGGCGAGACCAACATATTTCCCTGGAGAACCAGTAAAGACTTCTGCCACAAAGAAGGGTTGTGATAAGAAGCGTTCAATTTTTCGTGCTCTTGCTACAGTTAAACGATCTTCTTCGGATAATTCGTCCAACCCCAGGATAGCTATAATGTCCTGAAGTTCTTTGTAACGTTGTAAA